GACTCAAAATACAAAAGAATTTACCTAATTTACCTTTTAGTCAAAATAAGCATAAACAGAAAGAAAAATCTTTCAATTTATAAGTATTTCTAATTCGTTGAAAATTTTGTAGTTAGAATCCGGTCACAAGGTCTGCTAAGTATGAATCATAGTTAAATTCTGGATCTAGTTCATAATATTCCGTGCTCCAGATACTAGGATGAGTATCCGACGGGGTAGAACCGTCTTTATAAAGATAAGATGACAGACTCATTCTCTGTATTATCAATAGGATCACTTATAACAAGTCACACACTCATATTCCGGAAATACAGAAAGAAAGAAATTCCGCGATCGAACTACCAACGGGGTTATAAATAAAAAACCTGAAATTTAATTTTGTATTGAAAAACTCGAACTAAATAGTTCTTGTGGGTTTAATTCAATTCATTGAAATTCCATCCAGTAAAACGGAAGAATTATAAATCTCCAAAATAATAGATAGGAATACTGCAAATAAAGCCATTGCGATACCCATCAAAGGGGTAGTTCCCCACCCAGGAGCTACTTTACCATATTCCGAATTCAACGGTTTCAATAAAGCCCCTACCGTAGTTTGTCTTGGACGAGATCTAGAACTACTATCAACGGTTTGTGTAGCCATAAATCCGATTGTATTTATTGAGATCTGTTGACTTTGTATACCATTCCCCTGTAAATAAAGGATCTTATCAGAGATCCGTTGCGGTCTCGAATTCATATAAGAATGGAAACAGCAACCCTAGTCGCCATCTTTATATCTGGTTTACTTGTAAGTTTTACCGGGTATGCCTTATATACCGCTTTTGGGCAACCCTCTCAACAACTAAGAGATCCGTTCGAGGAACACGGGGACTAGTTGAAGTAATGAGCCTCCCAATATTGAATGCATATTGGGAGGCTCATTACTTCAACGGAGATAATGAAAAATCATTTCTTAGTTGGAACTTTAGGCGGTTCTCGAAAAAAGATTGCGAAAAAAATAATTCCTAGAGTCGAGACTAATAGAAATGTATAAACCAATGCTTCCATAGATTCGATTGTGGTTTACAATTATAGCTTCCATACCTGTTTATTGGGGATTATTTTACTGATAAAGAAAGAGTAAAATGATTAAATCAAGATTTCTCTGATCCCTAATGTCAAATCAAAAAAAGAGAGACGAAAAATACTAAAGCAATTTTGTATCAGACTGCTTGTCTTCTTGTAGTTGGATCCCCTAGTTTTTGGAATGCTCCAAATTCTACTTGAGAATCTAAATCTGGATCAATACCAGCAAAAACATCTCTGAACAAGGTTCTAGCCCCATGCCAAATATGCCCGAAGAAGAAGAGAAGGGCAAAGGAAGCATGTCCAAAAGTAAACCAACCCCTCGGGCTACTACGAAAAACACCATCCGATTTCAAAGTAGCACGATCTAATTCAAAAATTTCACCCAATTGAGCACGTCTAGCATATTTTTTCACAGTAGCAGGATCACTATAACTGACTCCATTGAGTTCGCCACCATAGAACTCAACAGTTACACCTACCTGTTCGACGCTATATTTCGACTCTGCTCTTCTAAAAGGAACATCGGCTCTAACAATTCCATCTCCGTCTATCAAAACGACTGGAAATGTTTCAAAAAAGGTAGGCATACGACGTACAAATAGCTCACGCCCTTCTTTATCTCTAAATATTGGGTGTCCTAACCATCCAACAGCTATTCCATCCCCATTGTCCATTGAACCTGCCCTGAATAATCCTCCCTTTGCCGGATTATTGCCAATGTAATCATAAAAGGCTAATTTCTCAGGAATTTTCGACCAAGCTTCTGATAAGCTTTGATTTTCGGCCAGCCCGGCACTAACTCTTCGATATATTTCTTGCTGAAAGTATCCCTGATCCCATTGATAACGAGTGGGACCAAATAATTCGATCGGAGTAGTTGCTGAACCATACCACATAGTTCCGGCAACTACAAAAGCTGCAAAAAAGACAGCAGCGATACTGCTGGAAAGTACGGTTTCAATATTACCCATACGTAATCCTTTGTATAGACGTTGGGGCGGGCGGACACTAAGATGGAATAATCCCGCTAATATGCCCAATGTCCCTGCTGCAATATGATGAGAGGCTATTCCCCCTGGAACAAAAGGATCAAAACCTTCTACGCCCCATGCGGGATTTACTGGCTGGACTTTTCCGGTTAGTCCATAAGGATCAGACACCCATATTCCAGGACCGTACAAGCCTGTTACATGAAATGCGCCAAAACCAAAACAAGCCACCCCGGAAAGAAATAAATGAATTCCAAAAATCTTAGGCAAATCTAATGAAGGTTTTCCTGTACGTTCATCAGAAAAAATTTCTAGATCCCAATATACCCAATGCCAAATAGCTGCCAAAAAGCACAAGCCAGAAAACCCAATATGTGCCCCGGCCACACCTTCATAACTCCAAATACCGGGATCCGTTACCGTCCCCCCTGTAATACTCCAACCGCCCCAGGAATTGGTTATTCCTAAACGAGTCATGAAGGGTATAACGAACATACCCTGTCTCCACATTGGATCAAGAACGGGATCTGAGGGATCAAAAACTGCTAATTCATATAGAGCCATCGAACCGGCCCAACCAGCAACCAGGGCCGTATGCATTATATGGACAGAAATCAACCGACCAGGATCATTCAATACAACGGTATGAACACGATACCAAGGCAAACCCATGGAAATACCCCTTTTTCAAATAAAAATAGACACTATGTAACTTTATTGCATTGGAAAAGACTATGATTATCAATGGACCCCTGTTCTGTTCAGTGGATTATCTCGGAGCAAGGGTTAATATTTGTTCTATTCTATTGGTAATAATGGAACAATTATGTTTGTAGAAACAAAGCGAAACAGATTTATTTTATACCCGATAAGTACCAATATGCAATGGGGGTTGATACCCTTTTCTATGAGCAAATGCCGCCATATTTGTTCATCATTGGAGGCTCTAGTCGTAAGAATTTTCCTTTAGTCATTCTATTGGCTTTTATGACCTTTTCTAATGTATTCTAGGCAGAATATATGATAAAGAATATCAACCTTTATCATATATGTTGATATTATGAAGAGAATAGCCCCATTATTACGTTTCCATATCAAAGTGACATATAGTACTTAATTCTTTTTTCTTTCAGTTAATGCCTATTGGTGTTCCAAAAGTACCCTTTCGAATTCCGGGAGATGAAGATGCAACTTGGGTTGACGTATAGTGCGACTTGTCAGATATATTGGGCCATATGGGCTTTCCCCGTTCTCTTTCCCGATCGAGATATCCTTCCCTTCGCCCAAGAAAGAGTGATTGAATCATCCAAAATTTGGAGCGCGAAGTCCAACTCGATCCATTTGTAGGAGGATTCAGACTAATAGTATCAATTAGAATAATTTATGGTTGGCTTGGTTGAATCAATAAAATGACATGAAGTATCCAGGCTCCGTTTAAACAAATCCCAATTGGTAATATATCGAAAATTACTGCTTGTATGAAAAATTATTCCAAGTTCCTATTTTAAAAAATGAAAAATTATAATATAAATAATGGAATAGATATAGGACTCATCTGAACTTTATTTAATAACTCGAATAGATTAGATGAATTCAATATGTCGAATATCCCATTTTTTTGGCAAAGGCATGAACTAAATGAAAAAAAACGAAATCTTATAAAAACAAAAATAAGCGGTATTAGACGCATTTGACCTATATGTGCAAATAAAAATCGAGCAGATTTTTACCCGGAGTAGAGCGTAAACCTAAAAGAATTAAAGAGGCCCCCTCAAGAACAAGAAAATGACATCGTGGTTTGCATTCGATCTCGATGAAACAATAAATCAACGAGCAGTTAGTTCGAAAAACTGACCTCTTACTATACCTATACAAATACTATTTCTTTATACATACTATTCTTTTTTTTTATTTATTTTTTTTTAGTCGAAATAAGGAAAAACTCATATTTATTGAAAAATAGAAGACAAAACCCCCTCATTAGAGGTTAGAAGGAACTGCTATAAAAAAAAGAGGGCAGTAATCTACACATTGATTTTTTTCTTTTTCACATTTGTTTGAACCGTATGCATCAAAAGGTGCATGTACGGTTCCTAAGGGATACAATTTTACCCTAATCAACCGACTTTATCGAGCAAGATTACTTTTTTTAACCCAAGAGATTACGACCGAGATCTCGAATTATCTTGTTGGTCTTATCGTATATCTCAGTATAGAGGACCAGACCCAGGATTTATATTTGTTTATAAACTGTCCTGGCGGGTGGGTATTACCCGGAATAGCTATTTTTGATGCTATGCAACTTGTGCTACCAGATGTATATACAATCTGCATGGGAATAGCCGCTTCAATGGGATCTTTTATCCTGGTCGGAGGAGAAATTACCAAACGTTTTGCATTCCCTCACGCTTGGCTTTGGCGCCAATGAGTTTTTTATTTGAGAAAAAAAAGACTATGCCTTCACCACAAGAAATATCAAGATATATTATGAGTAGTGTTAAGTAAAAATAGTAAAAATAGCATGGCACTTTGAATTCGATATGCAAAATTTTGTTAGTTTTTTTCAAAACATTAGATTATGTATCGAGAGAGGAGTATGAGATAAAGGGGTATTCCCGATTTTTTTTATCCGGAGTCCGTTTCAGCGTCACAAACTTTTTGTTTTTAGACCAAAAGACTCTTAATCCTAACCTAACAATACAATATTTATGTTTGAAAGAGTACGAAAATAAAACAAATTCCTTATTTCGGATCAAAAAGAAACTTTGGGATTGCTGAATTACAGACGAAATGAACGATAAAGCAACGGAGCCATCATAGTATTTTGAACTCACGAAAAGAAGGGTGGTAATTGGATGATTTACTGATCTGCATCTGATCGATTCTATTTTTCTTCGATGGAAGAGAAAAGTAAATTCCATTGTCGAGCCGTATGCAATGCGCAAAAGATGCACGTACGGTTATTCAAGTTTATTGTTATTCCCTATCTTTTGTCGTCGCCTCATCATGCGAGATAGAGGAACCTTCTTTTTGTTATACCATCAGGGTAATGATCCATCAACCTGCTAGTTCTTTTCATGAGGGATCAACGGGAGAATGTATGATGGAAGCGGAAGAACTATTGACTTTGCGAGAAACACTCACAAAGGTTTATGCACAAAGAACAGGCCAACCTTTTTGGGTTCTAACCGAAGACCTGGAAAGAGATGTTTTTATGTCAGCAAAAGAAGCCCAAGCTCACGGAATTATTGATCTTATAGCGAATGAAGGAGTAGAAATAGTAAAGAAGGACAAATGGAAAGAGCCAAAGTAGTCAAATTCACAAATCGATATTTTCTCTTTTGACTTTCCTGGGTAATATTTTATATAACTAGAAAGAATTCATACTCATCAGGTTAGGATTGATCTAAACCAGTCTCTTATGTAAATGATTCAGCATGCCAACTATTAAACAGCTTATTAGAAACACAAGACAGCCAATCAGAAACGTCACAAAATCCCCCGCTCTTCGGGGATGTCCTCAGCGCCGAGGAACGTGTACTAGGGTGTATGTGCGACTCGTTCAATTTATGAGCTGGGCTAACAAAAGAAAAAAAATTCCCAGTATCAATGATCGTTACCAGTGAATAGGATAAAATGGAAGAACTCTGGTCACTATCGAAAAAAAGATCTCCCATATCCATCTATTGCGTATGAAATTTATGGTTTCCCTCGGTGTAACCCCGATTAGCTCGATTTAAGATGAGAAGCAAGTTCCCATTGGTAGCAAATGCTATACATTAAGCGGGAAAGTACTATTTTTTTTTAAGAAAAAAATTATGCTCCCATTTTTGCAAAACGGACTAACAGGGTCAGCTATCCAGCTAACCTTCAAAACTAAATACCGTTACTGTATAGGCGTATCTCGTTGTGAAAGACCTATTACTGGATAATTCATGGGTAGAGCCAAAGATTTTGAATTGTACAAGTTACCAATAACGTTGACTAAACGAAGTAAAGGGCTCCGGTGTATAGAGAGGACCTCACCGTTTAAGAAGTAACCATAGAAACGAAGGAACCCACTATTTCTTTATTCATCTAGATTTACTACGTTTTTTTTGATACCTAGTATCAATCCAATTTCTTCTTTCATTTGGAGTTGAGGCGAAATGCCTCGAAAAAAAGAAAAAAAAATAGTGGCCGGGAAGGTTATAGTAGCAAAAGCCATTGGAATTTTTTTTATACATTGGAAAAATCCGTTTTGTTATTACCAGTGAGGAAAGAAGAAATAACTCAAAGAGAAATAAAATCAATTAGTTATTTAGCAAATTATTTAGCAAAGTTTCATTTATTCAATGACCAGAGTTAGACGAGGATATATAGCTCGGAGACGTAGAAAAAAAATGCGTTTATTTGTATCAAGCTTTCGAGGGGCTCATTCAAAAACTATTCGTATTATTGCTCAACAGAAAATAAGAGCTTTGTTTTCGGCTCATCGAGATAGAGATAAGAAAAAGAGAGATTTTCGCCGGTTGTGGATTACTCGGATAAACGCAGCAATTCGCGAACCTGAAAGGGGCCTATACTATAGTTATAGTAAATTTATACATGATCTGTACAAGAGGCAGTTGATTCTTAATCGTAAAATACTTGCACAAATAGCTATATTAAATAGGAATTGTCTTTCTAGTATTTCCAATGAGATCATAAAAAAAGAAGATTGGAAAGAAGCACCCGAAATTTTTTAAACAAAGTTCCCCGGAGAAGGAACTCCGGGAAGGTAAGATAGAATAGAAATTAGTCCGAAAATAAAAAATACAATTACAATAAAGTAGTCAAAATGCGCAAAGGCATTCAATATCAATAAAAAAATTTTTCTTCCTCGATTTTTCTTCCGAGAGAAGAAAAAAATCTGGATTATTCTTATTTTTAGAGCAAAACATCACTTGAATAAAAAAAAAGTAAACCTATTGTTTTTTTGTTCGAAAACCTCGAAAACCCGTAGTTCTAACGGCCGACTTGGCTCTTTCAAATTGTTTCTCGTTATTAAGAAAGGGTAACAAAGATAGAATACGAGCTTGTTTTATAGCAATAGTAATTAATCGTTGTTGTTTCAGAGTCAATCTATTCACGCGCCTAGATAATATTTTTCCCTGTTCACTAATAAATCGACTAATTAAACTCATGTTTCTATAATCAATTCGGTCCCCCGATTGGAGCGGGGGCAAGCGCCTGCGAAAAGGCCGCTTAGATTTAAGGAAAGATCGCTTGGATTTATCCATGGTTTGTTTAGTGTTTATTTATTCCTTATCTTATAATATAAAAAATATTCTACCGAAAATCCTATTTTGGTCGGATCGAAAAAAAAGAAATGAGAAATAGGATTTGGTTTTTGTATTCTTTTCTTTAATTTGAATTTGTTTATTTTATATATGTTATCCTTAGTTATATATCTCTTTTTTTTTTACTAATAGAATTCTAAAAATTCTATATCTATATATTAGAATTCTTATTTATTGCCTTATTTATTGCATAGAATAATATGTATGTTTTTTATTACATTTTCTTAGAATTTTTCTTATAATTTTTTTATGCGTATAAGTTATGCATATAAGGAAATATATGTGTATAATATATGTCCTTTTGTACTCGTGCTTTAAAAGGCGCTACACAGACGCTCGATTCGATCTATTTCTTTATCTCTCCATGAATTGTATGCTTGGAACAGTAGGGACAGAATTTTCTCAATTCCAACCGACTGGGTGTGTTGCGTCGATTCTTTTGAGTAATATATCGGGAAATACCCCTTGGTTTCTTATAAACATTCTTTCGAACACAACTAGTACATTCCAAAATAACGCTTACTCGGACATCTTTACCCTTGGCCATGAACCCCCTTTTTATGTGTGAATTTTTTATTCAAGCAACTCTTTTATTTTCGACCCAAAGCGGAAAGAAAGAAAAAATAGAAATTGCTAACTAGAAATACACTTCAAAAAATTTCGTTGCAGTAAATAGAGGAATATTCAATATTAATAGTAAATAGAATTCAGTAGAATTATACGAAAGAATACATAATCCAACGATTTCGAACTCTAAAGATCAATATTAGTCCTAACAATATATAGTTCGAAATCCACTTTTCCTCTAACTATATTTCTAATCACAGTACAGTATTCCATTTTAGTCTCGTGTATGAGACTTTTGCCCTAGATCCGCATTTTAATTTTCGTTCTCACTCTTATTTATTAATTGAATTTTAAATTTGAGCTTGAGCCCAAGCTTTGCTGAGGTTGAATCCTTTTTTCTTTCTCCCTTTTCAAATAGAAGGTTAAAGGGAGAAAGGGCGGGGAATTAGTCACAGATAGTGGATCCTTTTTCTAATCTTCGTTACCCCCTTACCGTGTCAATAACTAGAATGAAAAAAAGGGGAATGTTAACGCATCCGGGAAAAAACGATTGATTTCTATCAATAGACCCGCTAAAGATCCGAACCACAAAGTACTTAGTACCGGTGCCACGGAGAGATATGTTTTTAGATCTCGCATTGAAAATCCTCCTTCTTTTTTTTCTTTATTTATATATTGTAACACATAAGAATAATACATATATAATAGATGATCAGATGCGTATGTATTTCAAAAGAAAAATCACTTGTATTTGTACATGAAATTCCTAAAGTAAATGAAAATGTACACCAATCCGGTAGATAAGATTTTCTACCTTTATTTTAAGTAAAAAAAAAAGAAAAAGATGCATCTTTTCTACTGCCCTAAAAGCCTTTTTTACTTTACAACGTATATGTATCCAAAGACTTTTATATTATATCTATATTCTATTATATATGATATTATGATATGAAAAAAATGACAAAATCTATTGTGTATCTAACTATGAGAAATAATGATGTGGAAAAAAAGAAAAGGATTATTTACAATAACACTGTAAACCTATTAAAAGGGATGTAGCGCAGCTTGGTAGCGCGTTTGTTTTGGGTACAAAATGTCACGGGTTCAAATCCTGTCATCCCTACCTATTACTTTTCCTCTGAGAAGTAAAGAGGACTTAATTGAGATCGATGAAATCGATTCAAATTGGACATATAGAATCTGTCGTTTTTAGAATAGTATTCTAATACGATATAATAATAATACTATTAATATATATATCATATTATAGTAGTACATAATACTATATATACATATAACACATATACAATTCGAACTATATATTCGATACTTATATATATGTGATATGCATGCAGGATATAGTATTGGGTTACAAAAGGAATCCTTTTCTTTTTTTCTTTACTGTCTGTGATAAGAAAGCGCTCTTAGTTCAGTTCGGTAGAACGTGGGTCTCCAAAACCCGATGTCGTAGGTTCAAATCCTACAGAGCGTGATTCCATTCTTGTTAATTCTAATTAGACTGAAATAATTTTAGAAAAATCTAAAATTGACCTCCTTTCTTTAAGCCACAGGAGGTCAATCAAAAAAATTTGTTAACGAATCAAAGGTCCAACTGATCACCACGCCTATATTGTAAATACGCAGTTACGAATAATCCAGCCAAAGTAATAGGAATCAAACCTAAGACGATTCCAAATAGAAGTACTTCAATCATTTCAATTTGTTTGAAAGGAAAAAGGGGAGGTAATATCTATCCCTAAATTTTAATCCTAATTGTCCATGAATCTCAATAACCGTAATTTTAAAATTGTCGCGATAAAAAAAAGTAAAGAGCTAGAACGAACTTAAAAAAACATGAAATCCTACAGAAAGCTTTTTTTATAATTATGAATTGTTGATTCAATTTATTTCAAATAAGTCGTATCTTGCTCAGCCCAATAAATAGAGCTGAGGTTATTGTTAAAGCTGCTAGTAGAAAACCGAAATAACTAGTTAGAGTAGGCATGAAGGAGCTAAATCAAATATGTTTTTTTTATACATATATTTATAAAG